TTCTTTGAACCCACCCAATCAAAAATCCTCCTTTTCTCAAAGGAGAATCGAAAAAATCATATTTTCATACAATATCTTAATTGAATTATATGTAATGATCAATAAATTAAGTTGAATTCTATATCTACACATACCAAAAACATAGAAAAATCCGAATACCAATCTAATCTATTCTATAGATATTTGGGCTAGAGTTGACAAACAAACAAAACCAGCAATATACTTTATTAGTATCGCATAGAAATCTAAATGGGGCGTGGCCAAGTGGTAAGGCAACGGGTTTTGGTCCCGCTATTCGGAGGTTCGAATCCTTCCGTCCCAGAACATATATATTCTCTGACAATATAGATTGCTTTTTTAACAATGTTCTGTTTAAAATCGAAATGTTAGCTGGAATGTGATTGTTGTTTCTGATTTTTTTCTTCGATGAATCGTTTTTTTTTCAAAAACTGAATCGAGATGCGAAAGAATCCATATTCCCTATCTCGTATTCTCTACCCCCTAAATTAGCCTAATTAGATTCAATTTTATTTTTTATAGATTTCTTGACTTTTCGCCAAGAGGGGGTTTTTGGTACTAATTAAATTCACTAAGTCTCTTAATTCTTAATCAATGAGGTAGGCTAAAATAGAAAAAAAAAAGGAGCAAAAACTGGACTTAATCTGGACTTGTTTGGCTTTGTGCCTAGACAGCTCGCATTTCGTAAAAATAAAAAAGACTAGGACACCCCCCTCTTTTGATTTATGCTGCATCAGTCCCATAGAATGGGGTAGATAGGAGTTAATCAGTAATGGTAAAGCGTTTATTTCAATATCTATAAACGGTGACAATTGCTCAGTCTATTTGATCGAATTGATAGATACGAAACCCTCCCCATTCTTTGGATTTTATCAATCAGATGAAAAAAAAAAGACTTATCCTTTTTACTAAGATGATCAAAAGTTATTTTTAACTATCAAATTTTCTTGGAATAATGATGTCGAAAGGGGAACTTTCTAAATTTATTCGAAATTTAGAAAGAGAAATAGTTTTAATCATTCCTTAGAAGCTGAATCTTTCTCTCCTATATAAGTCACGTGAAGATGCAGAATCAAAAAGAATTCGTTTATTCGTCTTATTATATATATATTTATATATATTTATTAATTAATATTATAATGTTAGACAAATTAATATTAGGGATGGGGTCTTACTAAGACTTCTTCAGAAAAATCTTTATCCACCTATATCTATAGTATATAGATATAGAAGATATAGAAAATACTATAGATTATGGTGTTTATACATCAGCCCAACCAATGACTATTCATGATTCCATAATTGAATCAATTACATACCGGTTCTTAGAGGAATGTTATGGTAAAACTTCGTTTGAAACGATGTGGTAGAAAGCAACGTGCGACTTGAAGGACACGATCCGTTGTGGATTTGTACATCCACCATTTTTTGTAAGAAATGAAGGTGCTCTTAGCTCGACATCATTGGTTCTGTTTCACTAGAACCCCTCGTTTTTTGTTGGCTTGGAATGTAAATAGTCCATGATGGAGCTCGAGTAGAAAGTATTAATTTATTTCTCGGGGCAAGGGTCTAGGGTTAATGCCAATCAATAAAAAAATTGAAACAACTTCGTAAATATATCTTAGGTATGGAAATCGAAAGAATCCAATTCGAGCAAGTTTCAAATTAAAAAATTTATTGGAATTGATCAAACTTTTTCGATCCAAAGTGTTTCACGAGGGAATCCATCATCTTGTAGGATTCTTTCATAGAAATCGCAAAAAGGGTATGTTGCTGCCATTTTGAAAGGATTCAAAAGCACCGAAGTAATGTCTAAACCCAATGATTTAAAATAAAACAAAGATAAAGGATCCCAGAACAAGGAAACACCTTTTTAATTGTCTTAATAACTGGATCAGACTGAAGAATCCGATTTTAAACGAGACAAACAAAAAAGGAGGAAAGACCGCTCAATAAATGAAATTGCCGAAAGATTTTCCTTTGAACTGTTTGAAAGTTATCCAACTTGAGTTATGAGAGTACGAATGGTTTCTTTTTCATTTTAAGGAAGAACGAAGAAAAAAAGACTTACATCTTTAATTGCTTTGATCATTTTATGGATCCAGTTGTCATTTCTTAGATAGAATTCCATACAGAGACAAAACTTCGAATCAATCATTTTTCTCGAGCCGTACGAGGAGAAAGCTTCCTATACGTTTCTAGGGGGGGTGTTGTTCATCTACATCTATCCCAATGAGCCGTCTACCGAATCGTTGCAATTGATGTTCGATCCCGAAGAGAAGGAAAAGATCTTCAGAAAGTGGGTTTTTATGATCCGATAAAGAATCAAACTTATTTAAATGTTCCTGCTATTTTATATTTCCTTGAAAAAGGGGCTCAACCTACAGAAACTGTTCAGGATATTTTAAAGAAGGCAGAGGTTTTTAAGGAACTTCGTCCTAATCAACCGAAATTCAATTAAGGAAATAAATTAAGGAAATAC